TATGACTTAGGGCGCAATATAATTTAAGTGGTCAAATACTATTTTGGTAAAGCACCTTGAATCCACTGGATAGTAAAGGATCTTGGATCCAACGCAGAACCCTTTGTGAATGAGAGATATAAAGACGAGAAAGACCAATGAAATCAAGTTTCAAGGTTGTAATTGAATGGTAAAGTTTGATTTGATTACCATTAACCTCCAGAATAGTTAACGAGTTTTTCGGTTTGATTCACATCTCCAAAAGGTCTGAGTTATATTAAGGTAAGGTGGCCAAAGGCCCCTATGGTCCAGTGGTTACGACCTCTCTCTTTCACGGAGAAAACGAGGGTTCAAGTCCCTCTAGGGGTATACCAATACTCAAGACTATAGGAGTGGGATTTTCTATCAAGTGATCCATCTTTGTCAAGTCCTTCTAATAGTCTACTCAGTGGGACTTTGTATTTTATATAAAGTGATATGTATTTGTCAAATCTGCCTGGGAGACGAAAGGAAGTTGATTATGGAACGTCTAAAATGAATTAGGCGTTGGGTCGATGCCCGAGTGGTTAATGGGGACGGACTGTAAATTCGTTGACAATATGTCTACGCTGGTTCAAATCCAGCTCGGCCCAACAATTTGTCAATCTACTATCAGATGGTAGAACCCTCTTGTTCTTAAAAAATACCTGATACGAAAAAATACCTGATACGAGAGAATAAAAAAGAATCCAAAATTTCTGCTAGATCTCTTCTTATTTCCCTGGGATTGTAGTTCAATAGGCAAGAGCACCGCCCTGTCAAGGCGGACGTTGCGGGTTCGAGCCCCGTCAGTCCCGACGGATCCAATAAGTACATCAATTCGCCTCTCGATTTTCTGTGAAAGAAGGGACAGAGAGCATAATTGAATTCCGAAGGGGTTTCCCTTCTTTTTTTCAGGATTCTGTCGAAGAAAGAACAAACCCTAAACTAAAAAATAACTAAAATAGTGAAGTTGATAGAATATTCCATCTTTTCTCCCGCGACTCATCTTTCTCATACTTATTTGTCTTCCAAAGAAATTTAGATCATTAAAATTTAGAACCTAATTCCTCTCTTTTTCCACTTCGCTTGTATTGTTTGTTGGGTTTTTGTAGTTGGGGCGGGTGGTTAGAGTTCGTTTGATGGTTCTATAAGGAAGACCTAAGGAAGGTAGGTTATAGAAAATAAAGAAAAGAAGGATAAATAAAGTAAAGGGGTTTTTGATTGGTCCGGGAATCCCATTTTGGATTCAGTATGGATAAAAGATGTTCGTATGTTATACTATTCAATTCTCGACGACGAATTAATTTAATAGCTCAGATATTGTTATTCATGATATTGATCCGATTCAAGATCATCGATAGGTAATGCATTCATTGAATTGACAGGTGAAAGATTTATCATCTCTATGGGATTAAATCCCGAGTTATTTTGAAAAAAAAAAACGATGAGATTATGGAAGTAAATATTCTTGCATTTATTGCTACTGCACTGTTCATTTTAATTCCTACTGCTTTTCTACTTATAATTTACGTAAAAACAGCCAGTCAAAATGATTAATTACTTTAAATGAAACTTGACTTCTGAATTCTTATCAATAGTTGAAGAAATCAAATGAAAAGTATTCTATTTTTTTTTGCGCCTTAAATGAAATCAACGGGCTATAATCGGCGGTATTCTATGAGATCCGAGAGTATGGTAAGTAAGAAATTGATTTCTTACTTATCATACTCTCTATTAGTGTTATAGTAGTGTATAAAATTGTTTCTAATAAAGTTGGTATACTATATTAGCTTCTATCTTCAATATATGTAGTTATTAATCCATATATGGAATTTACGTAGGACCCAATTCTATTTCTTTGATACATCTATTTATTCCGATGAATCTGAAATAATTGTTTTGTTTTACTGTTATAGAATACATTGATCCACTATAATCCAATGGAATTTGGAAACGAAGATATTTTGATTTGAAAATGATTTCAATTCAAATCAAAAATGCGTTGCAGAACGATCTATAAAACAATTGATACCGTTTCATTCCTCAACTAAATTAGGAGTGCTTCTAAAGTCCACTTCTTCCCCATACTACGAGTGAAAGGGAAAATGTAAAGACTACCATTAAAGCAGCCCAAGCGAGACTTACTATATCCATGTGAATTATGTCCCTTATCTCTATGATAGAATTATTCCATTATTGCTCACTAATAATAGTAGAATAAATGGTCCAGAGTCAAAAAGGGATTCTGGGCGAACACTATTGATGAACCAATCAAAAAATCCATTTCAAAAATTTCTATATGATTTATAATCGGGAAAGACTAAACACAAGTAAAATAAAAAATCAAAACTACAAAGGAATGTTACTAATGGAACATCTAGTAATAAAATAAGAGGGCACATTCCTTTTTTTCTTGCCCTTCAAAGTAAAAATAAATCAATTGCTATCTATTACAAACTTTTTCCTATTTGATCTAATCCGTACCCTTTCCCGATTGTCTCTCTGAAGGAGTTGGGAGATAGTATATTATACTTTTGACGAGAGGTTAAAAAAAAAAAAAAAAAGAATCATTTTTTTCATGTTTTTTTCTATAAATTATCCATCTCAATCTAATAGTGATTGAATGCCTGAACACTCAGAGATTCTCGCGAGCCTATATATGTAGATTACACAGTATAGAAATAGAAAGAACTTCCCCCAACCAGTAGTTAAATTATCTCCAATCAAGACCCAATAAGTAGACATTACATTAGTAGTAGAAAGGAATCGGGAAGTCTTGCTTCGACCATTAAAATCAAACATTAAAATCAAATCTTTCTTTTCATTTTGGATTCAAAGATTTCCGATTTCCAATCTTTTACAAAATCCCCAGAACGGATGTTTAGAATCAACCAAGTATTAACAGTCCCCTTATTCTGTTCTGGCTGGGTAAAATTAGGTTGAGTTATATCAGCAGAACAGAATAAGAGATTCCGATTCGTTTGCTGATGAGGCGGCACCCGGATTTGAACTGGGGAAAAAGGATTTGCAGTCCCCCGCCTTACCACTCGGCCATGCCGCCAAAACGATACACAATAGGAGAAATTTTTACCTTTTTTGTTGGATTACTCAATTTTAGTTTATTGTACTTGCATCCCCTTTTGAATCCTTTTTCTAACTAAACTTATCAAAATTAGAAAAAAACCCTTTTCCCCTTTTGATTGTCCCTTCGATTGATTGTATAGTATCTCAAAACACACAATGCCAAAAAGCTTCCCCTCACTTTTCTATTGAAAAATCAAATGTATATTTTCACTCAAAAAAACCAAAATTTATGACAAACGGGATATTCGTTGACTGAGAATTCGTCAATGATTCTTGGATTTGAATCTAAAATTTGGTTTGCCAAACGACATAAGAAAATACAAATTGATACATACTTGATTTATCCTTTTCTTGATTTATTCTTTTGAATCAAAAATCCTTCTCAATTTCCATTATAACAAAAATGATAAGTATATGTAAACCCCAGAACGGAAATTGTTACACGGGTACTAAATTGGCTATTTAGAGTATGTTGCCTATAAATAAAAAAATGAAGGGAATTTTTTGTAACAAAAAAAGGCCCGGCTGGGTATTGACCGGGCCAGGCCAAAAAGGCACTTCGAATAAAATAAAAGCAAGAAGGTCTTCTTTTTTTATCTTTCTATTTTGATCTTTCGAGCATCTAAATGGAATTGCTAATTCTATAATAACGATAAAGAATGTGAAAGAAATACTTAATTTAATCCTTACTTGATGTGTAATGTAACATAGTAATTATCTTTTTCAATTGGGAGAGATGGCTGAGTGGACGAAAGCGGCGGATTGCTAATCCGTTGTACGAGTTATTCGTACCGAGGGTTCGAATCCCTCTCTTTCCGTTGATGACTTTCTATTTTTTTTCTAGTTAAGTGTGTGGAATAGCTAAAAGAAAATAAAAATATGAAGAAAATTGTAAAATAAAGCAAGAAAAACAATTTATTCTTCACGTCCAGGATTACGTCCTGGATCATTGGATAGGAATCCAAAGATGAAGAGAGAAACAAAGAATATTACTACTGTGTAAACGAAAAGTTTGAGAGTAAGCATTACACAACCTCCAAGATCATTTTTTGAAAAAGAAAAACGAGAGAAAAGAAAAGATAATAGATCCTCCATTTTTATATCACATATCTTATTTTGACACCAAGAAATGAATTCTAAAATAGAAAAGAATGTTCAGAAATTCAAATGAAGTTGTGAAGTTGAAATTTTTCAAAAGAGTCTTTGATTACCAGAAATCACTTTCATACCCCCAATTAGATGTTGTAAGCGACCCTAAGCTAATAAGGTATTTTGCCGGAAAGGAAAAAGGATTAAAATCGGGAAATGGAGCGAGCCGGATTTCTCACGGCTATTCGATCATTTCAATGTTTGAATTGAAGGTTCATACTGTCAGACTTATTTGATCTTATCAAATGTTATCATTTTTCTCGAATAAATCATGAATTCTACATGAATTCTATAAGATACTATTAAAGATCTTATCGAAAACTTACAGCAGCTTGCCAAACAAAGGCTAAAAGAAAAAAGAACAGGGGTATTACTGGCATAACATCTACGATTGGATTCAAAAAAGCATAGGCTTCGGGCAATTTGGCGAAGAAAAGACTACTCGGATAAAGGGCAGAATTAAGACAGATCAAACTAAAGATATTAAGCATAACAGACATTTTTTTCGTCGAGATAATTGCATTTTGATTGAGTTATTGATATAAGGAAAAATGAAGAAAGTAAGGTAGACAAAAAAATCCTTCTTTTTCCACTCAATCAAAAATCCTCCAATTCTCAAAGGAGACTAGAAGAAATCATACTTTCATACAATATCTTAATTGAATTATATGTAATGATCAATAAATTAAGTTGAATTCTAGATATACACATGTCAAAATCCTAGCAACGAATCTATAATATCTATAATAAATTCTATAAAGAAGAAAGGTTTTCTATAGATAGTTGGACTGGAATTGACGAACACTTAATACCAATATTATTCTTTATTAGTATTAGTGTCCAATAAAAATAGAAATGGGGCGTAGCCAAGCGGTAAGGCAACGGGTTTTGGTCCCGCTATTCGGAGGTTCGAATCCTTCCGTCCCAGAGCATATCCCCTGTACCCGAATACTTCTTTTTTGTTCAACAAGGTTCTGTTTCACGGTCTAATATTGGATAGAATAGTATTCCTCTTTCTTTTTTTTATTTTGAATGATTCTTTTCGGAATCATATCTGAATTTTTCACAAACTGAACTAAATCGAGTTCAAATGACATGCAAAAGTAACTAAACCCTTTTGATAAAGATAAGATGAGATGTAGAAAGATTACTTAACCTCAGGTTCAAATATGAAAATACATATAAAAGAGGAAGTGCTTAGCCTATAGGTATGTATTGTTATCAGGTATGTATTGTTATCCTATTTCAGTGACAAAAAGTCTTTCTATTTTTGTGAAAAAGGGTTTTCATACTTACTTAAAAAATGAAAATTTAAATATTTAACAATTATATTTATTTTCATTTTAAATATTTAACAATTATATTTATTTTCATTGTTCGATCTATTTAGATTATTTGCTTTACATCATTGAGAATTCCATTCGAAAAGAAAAAATGATCTTTATTATGATAATCAAATGGAGTCTTTACTGTAAAACTTGGCTCAAATCATGATATAGAAGTAAGAAACTTTTTCAAGTAGAAAGATTTGTAATGATTCTTTATGGATTGAATCTTTGGGAAGTTTTGGGAAGTTGGAATTAGTAAGTCTATCTTATTGAGTCACTTGAAGAGGCAGAGTCAAATAGAATTTATTTATTTAGAATTTCTTTATTCGTGTGATTTCTGTTAGTTATGTTATTTCTCTATTTAGATTTCTGGATATTTCTGTTAGACATTTTTTGAGATAGAGATTTATATCAAAATGTTCCATTCATACAAAAAAGCCGGGGTCTTGCTAATATTTATTCATAAAAATGCTAATATTTATTCATAAAAATATTGATTATCTATGTAGCTGTAGCTAAGAAAAAAGAGAAATAACTATGTCTCTGTACCGACTGAACCAATGACTATTCATGATTCCATAATTGAATCAATTCCATACCGGTTCGAAATTAGAGGAATGTTATGGTAAAACTTCGTTTAAAACGATGTGGTAGAAAGCAACGTGCGACTTGAAGGACACGATCCGTTGTGGATTCTTATTCTTACATCCACCATTTTATATAGGAATGAAGGTGCTCTTGGCTCGACGTCGTTTTTCTATTCTACTAGAACCCTTCTTTTTTTATTGGGTTGTAATTGTAATGTAAATAGTTTGCGATGGAGCTCGAGTAGAAAGTATTGATTAATTTCTCAGGGGCAACGATCTAGGGTTAATGCCAATCAATAAATTGGAACAACTTCGTAAGTATATCTTCGATATAGAAATCGAAAGGATCCGATTCGAGCAAAATTTAAACAAATTTGAAAATCCAAAAATTTTTGTTGGAACGGCTAAAACTTTTCGATTCACGGTGTATCGTGCACGAATAAACCATCGGTATGATTCTTTGATAGAAAGAAATCACAAAAAGGGGTATGTTGCTACCATTTTGAAAGGGTTAAGAAGCACCGAAGTAATGTCTAAACCCAATGATTTAAAACCAAGATAAAGGATCCCAGAACAAGGAAACGCCACTTCAATTGTCTCACGGATCCAAATACAGAATCCAAATCTATTTTAAACGAGACGAAAAAGGGAGGGTTAAAGACCACTCAAAAAATAAAAAGATTAATATCTTTAAGATATTTTAAAGATATTTTAGAATTCTTGAACTTGAGTTATGAGTACAAATGATTTTTTTTCAGGAAGAAAGCTAAAAAAAAAAAAAAAAAAAATGACTATGAGTTAAATTATAGACTAATTTTTTTATGGAGTCCTTTCCTATTTATTATAATTTTATCCATAGACAAAACTTCTAATCATTTTTTCTCGAGCCGTACGAGGAGAAAGCTTCTTATACGGTTCTAGGGGGGGGTTTCTTTTTCATCTACATCTATCCCGATGAGCCGTCTATCGAATCGTTGCAATTGATGTTCGATCCCGAAGAGAAGGAAGAGATCTTCGGAAAGTGGGTTTTTATGATCCTATCAAGAATCAAACTTATTTAAACGTTCCCGCTATTCTCTATTTCCTTGAAAAAGGCGCTCAGCCTACAGGAACTGTTCAGGATATTTTAAAAAAGGCAGAGGTTTTTAAGGAACTTTGCTCTAATCAAATGAAATTCAATTAAATTAAGGAAATAAAAACTAAGGATAGGATAGTGATTTCTATATCATTTTGGATATCTTTTCTATACTATGTTTTTTTATTTCCTTATTTTTTTTCTTGCTCTACTTATTTTCTTGCTATCTTCGTATCTATTTATCATTGCTTTTATAGAATCTTTTTCTAAGTAAACCTTATTTGGTGGATCCTTACAAATATAGAAAATTCTGACATTACCTGCAGTTTTCATTCGAACTCTAATACCAAGTAAGAAACAAGGAATCGAAGTTCGTTATTCGACTTATTATATATGGATTCAATACACTATTGATTGCATAAATCCTTTTTCTACTTTATCTTTATTTATTCTCCACCTAAACTAAAAATTTTAGTATATATGCATATTCAGTGCCAATCCAACACAAGTCTTTTTTTTTCCTTTTTTTCAATTTGAGTTCTTGTACTTTTTCCATCGTATTCTTTTATTAACCTTTATATTGACAATATTGTATCGAACAAATATAATTCATCGTGATAAGCAGCTCTATTGATTTCTGTCCCATAGGTTTTAGGTTTGATTTTTTACCTGTTGATTCAAATGATGGGTTCGTTGGATTAGCGTTGCTACTCGGATTTTTGGTTGAAAAAGTGGATAACCTAGAAATAGGGGATAGTCCAGCATTTTTTACATTTCTTTCTTTTGATTTATTTCTTTTTCGGGAAATTTTTTCGTAGATTACGTAGATTTATGGTTTGATTTAATCATTTTTTTATTCTGTTTATTCTGATTGTATCTACATATCCTTTTTCTATGTGGGTTGCTAACTCAACGGTAGAGTACTCGGCTTTTAAGTGCGGCTAGGATCTTTTACACATTTAGATGAAGCGAAGGATTCGTCCATACCATCGGTAAAGTTTGGAAGACCACGACTGATCCTCAAAGGGAATGAATGGAAAAAATAGCATGTCGTATCAATTAAGAGTTCTGAGAATATTTTATTCTTTCCGGCTCAAGACAAAGCCTTCGTTTAAATTATTCAAAGGGGCAAATAGAAGTCAATTTTAAGTTGGGTCGAATTAAGAAATGGATAGGGCCCCATGGCTTCAATTAATTTCATTTTGATTATAGGGAAAGAAAAAGCAACGAGCTTCCGTTCTTAATTTGAATGATTACCCGATCTAATTAGACGTTAAAAAAATATTAGTGCCCAATACGGGAAGGCTTTCTCCCAGGAATGTATTCTTGATTTTTTAATGAATCCTAAATATTACCATCCTCCATTCCATAATGGAGAAGTATGTGTATAAGAAACAGTATATTGATAAAAAAATTTCCAAAATCAAAAGAGCGATTGGGTTGAAAAAAGTAAAGGATTTCTAATCATCTTGTTATCCTATAATGAAAACAAAGGAAAAAGATAGGATAGAGAATCTGTTGAGAATTTTATCTGTATCCGAGGTATCTATTCGGTTTGTACTATAATACCTTGTTTTGACTGTATCGCACTATGTATCATTTATAACCCCCAAAATCCTCTACCCTTAATTTAATTTAAATCAAATTTCAAATGGATAAATTCCAAAGCTATTTAGGGCTAGATAGATCTCACTACTTCTTATATCCCCTTATCTTTCAGGAGTATATTTATGTACTTGCTCATGATCATGGTTTAAATGGATCGATTTTGTTGGAAAATGCAGGTTATGACAATAAATCCAGTTTACTAATTGTGAAACGTTTAATCATTCGAATGTATCAACAGAATCATTTTATTCTTTATGTTAATGATTCTAAACAGACTCCATTTTTGGGGCACAACAAGAGTTTTTATTCGCAAGTAATGTCAGAGGTTTCTTCAACCATTATGGAAATTCCATTGTCTCTGCGATTAATATCTTCCCTAGAAAGGAAAGGGGTAGTGAAATCCGATAATTTACGATCAATTCATTCAATATTTTCTTTTTTAGAGGACAACTTTTCACATTTAAATTATGTATTAGATATACTAATACCTTACCCAGCTCATCTGGAAATCTTGGTTCAGGCTCTTCGCTATTGGATAAAAGATGCTTCCTCTTTGCATTTATTAAGATTCTTTCTTCATGAGTGTCATAATTGGGATAGTATTATTACTTCAAATTCAAAGAAAGCCAGTTCTTTTTTTTCAAAAAGAAATCACAGACTATTCTTCTTCCTATATACTTCTTATGTATGTGAATATGAATCTGGCTTCCTCTTTCTCCGTAACCAATCTTCTCACTTACGATCAATATCTTCTGGAGCCCTTATTGAACGAATATATTTCTATGGAAAAATAGAGCATTTTGCAGAAGTCTTTGCCAGGGCTTTTCAAGTTAATTTATGGTTGTTCAAAGATTCTTTCATGCATTATGTTAGGTATCAAGGAAAAGCAATTCTTGCTTCAAAAGGGACGTTTCTTTTGATGACTAAATGGAAATATTACTTTGTCAATTTCTGGAAATCTTATTTTTACCTGTGGTCTCACCCAGGAAGGATTTATATAAAAATAAACCAATTATCCAACCATTCCCTTGACTTTCTGGGTTATCGTTCAAGTGTGCGGCTAAAGCCTTCAATGGTACGCGGTCAAATGCTAGAAAATACATTTTTAATCGATAATGCTATTAAGAAGTTTGATAGTATTGTTCCAATTATGCCTCTGGTTGGATCAT